GAAACTATTTTAGTGAAATTTAACTGTCTCAATTCTCGGGCAATCGCACCAAAAACTCGAGTTCCTTTTGGATTTCCTTCTTGATCAATCACAACTGCAGCATTATCATCATATCGTATTATCATACCGTTGTCACGTTTAAGTTCTTTACAAGTACGTACAATTACAGCTCTGATCACCTCTGATCTTTCTAGAGGTGTGTTTGGTAATGCTTCCTTGATCACAGCAACAATAATGTCACCGATATGAGCATATCGGCGATTACTAGCTCCTATGATTCTAATACACATTAATTCTCGGGCCCCGCTGTTATCCGCTACATTCAAATGGCTTTGAGGTTGAATCATATCATTTTTGAATCTGTTCTTTCAATGTTAATGCAAAGGGCGAAGTAAAAAAAAAAGAAATATTGTTTGTCAAAAAGAAACCTGCAATTGTTTTTTTATCCCCAAGACTTCTTTTCTTTGGTTCTACGTTCCTATCCCGAAATAATAAATTGAGTTCGTATAGGCATTTTGGACGCCGCTATTGAAATAGCCTTTCTGGCTATATTTTCTGCTACTCCGCCCATTTCATAAAGTATTCTACCTGGTTTAACGACAGCTACCCAATATTCGGGAGATCCTTTACCCGAACCCATACGTGTTTCCGTAGGTCTTACCGTAACTGGTTTGTCTGGAAATATACGTACCCATATTTTTCCACCACGGCGCACATTTCTTGTCATTGCTCGTCGCCCTGCTTCTATTTGTCTAGATGTGATCCAAGCGGGTTCAAGTGCCTGAAGAGCATATTTACCGAAACAAATACGATTACCTCGATAAGATATTCCTTTCATTCTTCCTCTATGTTGTTTTCGAAATCTGGTTCTTTTAGGGTTATAGTTGATGGTTCTTTCTCAATTCCATCTCTACTACAGAACCGGACATGAGAGTTTCTTCTCATCCGGCTCATCGCGAATGAAACGATTCGAATTTTCGAATTTTATGAAAATATACTGAATCATGGATTCTTTGAGATTTCATCTAATCTATTAGAAATTTCTATATCTTGTTTGGATATATACTTAAACATGTATTTTTTTTCTAGATAATTATTCCTATTTCTAGATAATGAGATAATGTGGTTTTTTTATAACGAATCTTTATTTGGTTTTGCCTTTGATCATATTATCATATTGGATCGAACAAGATTGAGTAATGTAAAAGGAGATTGAGTAATCTAAGAAAAACCTTCGCGGGCGAATATTTACTCTTTCAATATCTATTTTCGTTGTAGGGTTAGCTCATGAATTCTCGGAATAAATGAATTGGTCCCTGGTTCGTTCCGCCATCCCACCTAATGAATTATTAGGATTCATTTTTCAATAGAATCTTACGTATTCATAGGTTCCATCGTTCCCATCGCTTCGCAATTAATGGTTAGGTTTGAATTCTACAATGGAGCCCCTCATGAAATTTGTTCTTGAGTCAAATCTTTTTAGTCTTTATTGGCTCGAGGCTCTTGATTTTTTTCTATGAATCGATTCATATACTTATGGATGAATCAGTATTGATGCTTTATTACACTGCCTTTTATGAGATGACTCATAAACCTTACATATATTGGAATCCTATATCATTGATATTCTTTTTCTTTCTTTCTCTCAACCTTCCCTCCATCTGCATATTTTTTTTATATCATAATCAGATTTATTTTTTTTTTGTTTATGTAAGAAAGATTTCAGTTGCTACAATGATATGACCAATATATCATATCTTGACTGCTTTTTTGTATCCAGATAATGTGAAACGATGAGTTGGTTATTAGTTCTATAGTTATTAGTTCACAGTAGGGGTCTGTCCATTTTTTTGGAATTCTATCCTATCCTATAAAAAAAACCAACGAGTCGCACACTAAGCATAGCAATTATATGAAATCATCAATCAAGTTTTTATTCAAACCTATAGAATTGCTTATTTTTTTGATTTAAGAGAAAAAGCATGAAAAGAAAAAGTTTTTTTTTATTCTATTTTTTTTTATCAGGATATAGTGTAAAGAGTAAAGACAGGGAAAGTATTCTTATTCCCCAAATATCCAAATTTTGATGCCTAATACTCCATAGACCGTTCGGACTCCATAGGAACAATAATCAATTTTAGCTCGAATGGTTTGTAGAGGAACCCTACCTTCTCTGATCCATTCGACACGTGCAATTTCTTTTCCGTCGAGGCGACCTGCAATTTGTACTTGAATTCCTTTTGTCTCTGCCTGTTCGGTTAATTCAATAGCCTTTTTTATTGCTTTGCGAAATGAAACTCTATTCTTTAACTGTCCGGCTATAAATTCTGCAAGAATATTAGGGTGCCCATAAGGGTTTGTAATTCTTGTAATAGCAATGTTGAGTTTTCGGTTCACACAATTAAGTTCTTTTTGTACATTCATCTGTAATTCTTCGATTCTTCGCGTCTTGCCTTCTAGTAATAACTTTGGGAATCCCATATAGATTATGACTTGAATC